CCTTTTTGAATGAAGTTACATGACGCCGTTCTTATTATTTTATTATTTTTATATCTTATTATTTTATTATTTTAATAATTAGTCTATTCAAGAATTGTTTAATGAATCCCTCGATTCGAAATCAAGGATGGTTAGATGTTACATTACAAATGATTAATTGATCTCTTTTTCTACTTCCCTTACTTTCTCTTTTTGTTAATACCGTCTATAATGATTGATGAATTAACAACTGTCAATTGAACTTATTCTTTCATTTCAATCGTTTGCTTATCTTCGTATTTTGAAACTTAGGGAAGTGCTTTATAAATATATGTATAAAAAGAACATATTTCATTTAGCTCCTTCATCTTCATGCTTACTATAACTAGTTATTTTGCTTTTCTACTAGCAGCTTTAACTATAACCTCAGCTTTATTTATTGGTCTGACCAAGATACGACTTATTTGAAATTAATTAAATTAACACAACCCATAAAAAAAAAGAAATCTTTCTGTGGTATTCATATACTCTATAGTTCCTTACCGCGTCAATTTCCAATTAGCGGTCATTGAGATTCATGGACACTGCGGATTAATATGTAGGGATGGATATTACCTCTCTTTTTTCCCTTTCAAACAAATTGAAATGATTGAAGTTTTTCTATTTGGAATTGTCTTAGGTCTAATTCCTATTACTTTAGCTGGATTATTTGTAACTGCATATTTACAATACAGGCGCGGTGATCAGTTGGACCTTTGATTAATTAACATCTTTTTTTTGATTGACTGACCTCCTTACTCTTTTCTTTAATCCAAAGGAAGTCAAATTCAAATTAATGTTCCATTAGTTGAGTGTAATTTCCGGACTAAACTAACCAAGACTGGAATCACGCTCTGTAGGATTTGAACCTACGACATCGGGTTTTGGAGACCCACGTTCTACCGAACTGAACTAAGAGCGCTTTCTTATCTTCTTATCACACTAGCTAAAACTATAAAGAAAAAGAAGAGGATTTTTTTGTAACTCGAATACATCTTGTATGCATAAACTATCATAGAGAATAGGATAGAATAAAAAAAAAATTATGTATGCTCGATTTTAATCAATTTCAATGGATCCCTTGTTACTGCTCAACGGAGAAGTAATAGGTAGGGATGACAGGATTTGAACCCGTGACATTTTGTACCCAAAACAAACGCGCTACCAAGCTGCGCTACATCCCTTTCAATTGGTCTACAGTGTCATTTTAGAGAATCCCTGTCTTGTTTTCAAAATTCTTATTTTCTCCATTGATATACACAAGTTATCTTGCCATTTCTTTTTTTTGGTCTCATATAACATATAATAATAGAAAATAGAAGGCTTATATACACATGAATATGAAACCCATCGTAAAAAAGAACTCACTCATAAAAGGAATATTTTTTTTTTGAATGCTCGGGGCCGAGGGAATGTATTTTTCGGTTTTAAGAGAGAATCTTATCTACCGAATCGTTGTACATTTCAATTGGAATTAGGCATTCTGTGTACAAATACAAGCGGTCCTTAACTACTTACATATACATTTCATATACATTTGATCATATATGTATTACCATTAGGCATTACAATAAACAATAAAGAAAAAGAATAAAGATAAAGAAGGAGGGTTTAAAATGCGAGATCTAAAAACATATCTTTCCGTGGCACCGGTACTAAGTACTCTATGGTTTGGGGCTTTAGCAGGTCTATTGATAGAGATCAATCGTTTATTCCCGGATGCGTTGACATTTCCTTTTTTTTGATTCTAGTTATTGACATGGGAAGGGGTGAAAAAGATTAGAGATAGAATCAAAAGATCTGTGACTAATCCCTCCCCCTCTTTTCTTTTTTTTTTAGATAAAATAGAATTAGATAGAATTAGATACAATAAGTATAATAAAGAAAGGAGGAAAGAGAAATAAAAAAGTAGATTCAACCGAGTTAGCAACTTTTTTTTATTTAGTTTTCTTTTTTTCCTTCCTTTTTCGCTTCTGATCGGAAAATAGAAGAGTTGGTTGAATCAAAAATGCAAAGGAGGTTCATGGCCAAGGGTAAAGATGTCCAAGTAACGGTTATTTTGGAATGTACTAACTGTGTTCGAGTTCGAAACAGTCTTAATAAGGAATCAAGAGGTATTTCCAGATATATTACTCAAAAGAATCGACACAATACTCCGAGTCGATTGGAATTGAGAAAATTCTGTCCCTATTGTTACAAACATACGATTCACGGAGAGATAAAGAAATAGCTCGAATCAAGTGCCCGCGTGTCACTCTTACAAAGAACATGAAAAAGCACATATTCTATATATACCATATTATTCTATATATTCTAGTTAACATAATTTAACTAACTAAAAAAAAAAAAGAAAAAAAAACCAAATCAAATCCTATTTTTGAATTCCAAATCATTTTGGATCAGATTGAAATAGGATTTTTTTCGGGATAAGGAATAAACAAACCATGGAAAAATCCAAGCAACTCTTTCTTAAATCCAAACGATCTTTTCGTAGGCGTTTGCCCCCGATCCAATCGGGGGATCGAATTGATTATAGAAACATGAGTTTAATTAGTCGATTTATTAGTGAACAAGGAAAAATCTTATCTAGACGGATAAATAGATTGACCTTAAAACAACAACGATTAATTACTATTGCTATAAAACAAGCTCGTATTTTATCTTTGTTACCTTTTCTTAATAATGAGAAACAATTTGAAAGAAGCGAGTCAACCGTCAGAGCTACTGGTCTTAGAACCAGAAATAAATAAAAAAAAAAGTCAACTTACTTTACTCCTCAATTGAATCGAAATTCAAATTCAAATCCGAACTAAAATAAAACGCAGATTGATGTTTTGTTCGAAAAATTCCAGAAAAAAATCCGGATTGTCGTATCTCGTAAGAAAAAAAACGAATCGGGGAAGAAGAATAAATCTTTTTTTATTAGATATTGTACGTGTTCACTCTTGTTATTTTGAGCGACTTTATCATATTCTCTTTCTCATACTAATTTCTACTCTACCTTCCCGGAGTTCATTCTCCAGCGAACTCCGTTTAAAAAATTTTGACATATTCCTTCCAATTTCTTTTTTATTTTCTGATCTGATCTCATTCGAAATCATATAAAGACAATTCCTATTTAATATAGCTATTTGTGCAAGTATTTTACGATTAAGAAGCAACTGTCTCTTGTACAGATTGTGTATAAAGTTACTATAACTATAGGATACCCCATTCGCACGAATTACTGCATTTATCCGAGTGATCCACAAACGACGAAAATCCCTCTTTTGCCTATCTCTATCTCGATGAGACGAAACCAAAGATCTTATTTTCTGTTGAATAATTGTTCGAGTAAGTCTTGAACGAGCTCCCTGAAAGCTTGATGCAAATAAACGAATTTTTGTTCTATGTCTTCGAGCTATATATCCTCGTCTAATTCTGGTCATTGAATAAAAGAAACTTTTATGAATAACTAATGGATTTCCTTTCTTTCAGTTATTCTTTTCTTTTTTCCTAGTTTATTAATAACAAAACGGATTCTTCCTATGTATAAAATCCAAATTCCAATGGCTTTTGCTACTATAACCTTCCCGACCGCGATTTGTCTTTTTTTATAGCCATTTCACTTCACCTTGAAACGAGTATTGATACTCGGTATCAAAAAAAAGAAATAAAGGAATAAATAGAAATGAATAAAGAAATAGTGGGTTCCATCGTTTCTATGGTTACGTCTTAAACGGTGAGGTCCTCTCTATACACCGGAGCCTCCTTATTTCATTTAATCAATGCTATTAGTAACTTGTACAGTTCACATTCTTTGGCTCTACCCATGAATTATCTAGTAATCCGTCTTTACCAAGGAGATCCACCTATACAGTAACGGTATTTAATTATGAAGATTGGCTAGGTAGCTGACCCTCTTTGTCTGTTTTTACAAGAGGAGAAGCATAAGATTTCGGCTTTGAAAATAGGATTTTCCTCGCTTAATGGATAACCATTTGTTACCGATGAGGAATTTTTTCTCATCTTGATTGAATTCAAAATTGAATTTGCACCAACGGAAAGCATAAATTTCATATACAATAGAGGAATTAATTCGAATAAAATAGATCTTTTTTTTTTGTTATAGTGAAAGGCCTTCTTCCTTCCATTTTATCCTATTCAATTCACTAGTACTGATCATTGATACTGATACTGATCATTGATACTGAAAAAGGGTTTCCCTTATTTTGTACCATCAGTGATCTGAACGAGTCGCACATACACCCTAGTACATGTTCCTCGACGCTGAGGACATCCCCGAAGAGCGGGGGATTTTGTGACATTTCGGATTGGCTGTCTTGTCTTTCTAATAAGTTGTTTAATAGTTGGCATGTTGAATCGTATACATACTGAATAATGAATGGGCTGGTTTAGATCGATCCTAACCGGATGATTATGAATTACTTCTCTATTTAATAGATCAATAGAATATTATTAAAGCCGGGAATAAGTAAGAAGATCCAATCTAAAATTGGCGATTTGCATAAACTTACTGCTATTTTTTTTATTCAATCGCTACAAGATCAACAATTCCATGAGTTTGGGCTTCTGTTGCTGACATAAAAACATCCCTTTCCATATCTTCGGATACAACCCATAAAGATTTGCCGGTTCTTTGTACATAAACTCTTGTGATGGTTTCGCGCAGTTTCAGTAGTTCTTCCGCTTCCAGGACAAATTCTCCTGTTTGTGCCTCATAAAAAGAACTAGCAGGTTGATGTATCATTACCCTGATGATATAACAAATGGTTCCTCTGTCTCGTATGATGAGGTGAGGAATCGATTCGAATAAAATAGATAAAGAATAAAAAAAGATCGAATTGAGCAACCGTACAGGCATCCTTTGTGCATTGCATACGGCTCTACATCCAACGGAATTCACTTTTACCTTCCATCGAAGAAAGAGAATAAACTATAGATATAGGGTTTATCTGATTCAGATCGTCAAATAATCCAATTACCATCCTTCCTTTCGTAGCAGTTAAAAAATACTATGATGGTTCCGTTGCTTTTTATATGTTTATCTCGTCTGTGAGTCAGCAATCCCAAAGTTCCTTTTTTTTTTCGTACTCTTTCATAATAATATTATGAAAAGTTTTCCGGTGTGAAAAGAAAAAAGTTTGTGACGCTAAAACGGGACCCGATACCGATAAATAAGATCAAATCGGGAATATCCTTTATTTTCTACTAATTTCATACTACTCTTTCGATATATAATCGAATGTTTTGAAAAAAAAAAGAAATTTCTCATATCGAATTCGAAATGCCATGCTATTATTACTTAATATTCATATTTCATATGGCGAAGGCATAGTCTTTTTTTCTTAAAAAACTCATTGGCGCCAAGCGTGAGGGAATGCTAGACGTTTGGTAATCTTTCCGCCGACCAGGATAAAAGATCCCATTGAAGCGGCTAATCCCATGCATATTGTATGTACATCGGGTTGTACAAATTGCATAGTATCATAAATAGCTATTCCGGGGATTACCCATCCGCCAGGAGAGTTTATAAACAAATACAGATCCTTGTTATCATTCTCTATACTGAGATATACCATAAGGCCAATAAGTTGATTCGAGATCTCGCTATCAACCTCTTGGCCTAAAAAAAGTAATCTTTCTCGATAAAGTCGGTTGATTAGGATAAAATTTGTATCCCTTAAGAGCCGTACATGCACCTTTTGATGCATACGGTTCAACAAAAATAGAGAAAAACAAAAAAGAATCAATGTGTAAATTCCAGCCCTCTTTTTTTTCCTATCGGGGCCCCTTTCTAATCTAATTTCTTTTTTGAATTTATTAATGAAATGGCTTTTTCTTCCATTTTTCAAGAAAGGTGATTTTTGTCCCCTTTCCCTCTACAAAAAATATATTAAACTTATCAAACAAACTTCTCATTGATGTATTGTTTCATCGAGATCTAATCGAAATCACGATGTCATTTTCTTGTTCCTGAATGGGCCTTTTCAATTCTTTTAGGTTTATGCTCTACTCCGAGTACAAAAAAAATCTGCCCGATTTTGATTTGCACATATAGGACAAATGACACTAATACTACGCCTTTTTCCTACGACTTACTTCTTTTTCAATTCATTTCATGTCTTCTGCCAATGCAAAATATTCGACGTATTTATCATATTACTCGCTCCATTAAAAGTTTAAGATTACTCTCTTATTATATAAAAAAATTTTTTATGATTTATGCTATAAGTAGTAGGAATCATAAATAGATTACCAATTGGTTTTTTTTTTTTTTCGAAACGGAGCCTGAATACTTCATTTTATTGGTCCAACCAAGCCAACCATAAATTCTTCTATAGATTATTCGAATTGATAATATTAATTTGAATGCCCCCTAAAATGAAAAAAGATATAATTTCACTTGATTGCGCTTCACGCTCCAAATTTTTGAGAATTCAATCTTTTTGGGGTGAAACAGAGGATATCTCGATCGGGGGAGAGAACGGGGAAATCCCATATGACCCAATATATCTGACAAGTCGCACTATACGTCAACCCAAGAGGCATCTTCCTCGCCAGGATTTCGAAAGGGTACTTTTGGAACACCAATAGGCATAAAATGTAAAAGAAAAAAGAATTAAGTACTATATTTCACTTTGATGTGGAAACGTAACAATGCGTTTATTGTCTTAATAATATTGTCTTTTATCATATTTTATCTATAGATTGGGAAAAAAAAATTCTTATGAATAGGTCTTTTGAATGATTAACAAATATCTATGCATTCGTTCATAGAAAATGGGATCAACCCCCATTGCGTATTGGTACTTATCGGATATAGAATAGATCTGCTTCTCTTTGTTCTTACAAACCGAATTGTTCTATTTTTACTAATCGAATTGTTCTATTTTTACTAATTTTTACTAAAAAAACGAATAGAACAAATATTAATCCTTTCTTCGAGATAATCCACTGAAAGTGGGAAGTCCGTAGCATATTTTTTTTCCAATGCAATAAAGTTACATAGTGTCTATTTTTCGTTAATAAAGGGGTATTTACATGGGTTTGCCTTGGTATCGTGTTCATACCGTCGTATTAAATGATCCCGGTCGTTTGCTTTCTGTACATATAATGCATACAGCTTTGGTTGCGGGTTGGGCCGGTTCAATGGCTCTATATGAATTAGCGGTTTTTGATCCCTCTGATCCCGTTCTTGATCCAATGTGGAGACAAGGTATGTTTGTTATACCTTTCATGACTCGTTTAGGAATAACCAATTCATGGGGCGGTTGGAGTATCACAGGAGGGACTATAACGAATCCGGGTATTTGGAGTTACGAAGGCGTGGCCGGTGCACATATTGTGTTTTCTGGTTTGTGCTTCTTGGCAGCTATTTGGCATTGGGTGTATTGGGATTTAGAAATATTTTGTGATGAGCGTACAGGAAAACCTTCTTTGGATTTGCCCAAAATTTTTGGAATTCATTTATTTCTTTCAGGGGTCGCTTGCTTTGGTTTTGGTGCATTTCATGTAACAGGATTGTATGGTCCTGGAATATGGGTGTCCGATCCTTATGGACTAACTGGAAAGGTACAACCTGTAAATCCATCCTGGGGTGTAGAAGGTTTTGATCCCTTTGTTCCGGGAGGAATAGCCTCTCATCATATTGCAGCAGGTACTTTAGGCATATTAGCGGGTTTATTTCATCTTAGTGTCCGTCCGCCCCAACGTCTATACAAAGGATTACGTATGGGCAATATTGAAACCGTCCTTTCTAGTAGTATCGCTGCTGTCTTTTTTGCAGCTTTTGTTGTTGCTGGAACTATGTGGTATGGTTCAGCAACTACCCCTATCGAATTATTTGGTCCCACGCGTTATCAATGGGATCAGGGATACTTCCAGCAAGAAATATATCGAAGAGTTGGTGCTGGGCTCGCCAAAAATCAAAGTTTATCCGAAGCCTGGTCTAAAATTCCTGAAAAATTAGCTTTTTATGATTACATCGGTAATAATCCGGCAAAGGGGGGATTATTCCGAGCGGGCTCAATGGACAACGGGGATGGAATAGCTGTTGGGTGGTTAGGACATCCTATCTTTCGAGATAAAGAGGGGCGTGAACTTTTTGTGCGTCGTATGCCTACTTTTTTTGAAACATTTCCAGTTGTTTTGGTAGATGGAGACGGAATTGTTAGAGCCGACGTTCCTTTTAGAAGGGCAGAATCAAAATATAGTGTCGAACAAGTAGGTGTAACTGTTGAGTTCTATGGTGGCGAACTCAATGGAGTCAGTTATAGTGATCCTGCTACTGTGAAAAAATATGCTAGACGTGCACAATTAGGTGAAATTTTTGAATTAGACCGAGCTACTTTGAAATCTGATGGTGTTTTTCGTAGCAGTCCAAGGGGTTGGTTTACTTTTGGGCATGCTTCGTTTGCTCTACTCTTCTTTTTCGGACACATTTGGCATGGTGCTAGAACCTTGTTCAGAGATGTTTTTGCTGGTATTGACCCGGATTTGGATGCTCAAGTGGAATTTGGAGCATTCCAAAAACTTGGAGATCCAACTACAAGAAGACAAGTAGTCTGATACAAGATTTATCTCTTATCTTTTTCCTTTACTTTTTTGAGGTTAACGGAGAAATCTTGATTGGAATCTTTGTCTTTTCTTTGACTTTGACTCTTGCTCTTTCTTTATCCGTGAGATAATCCAAAATAAACAGGTATGGAAGTTATAATTGTAAAGTACAGTCGAATTTATGGAAGCATTGGTTTATACATTTCTCTTAGTCTCGACTCTAGGGATAATTTTTTTCGCTATCTTTTTTCGAGAACCACCTAAAGTTCCAACTAAAAAGATGAAATGATTTTTCATTATATCAATTGAAGTAATGAGCCTTCCAAATTTGGGAGGCTCATTACTTCAACTAGTCCCCGTGTTCTTCGAATGGATCTCTTAATTGTTGAGAGGGTTGCCCAAAAGCAGTATATAAGGCGTACCCAGTAAAACTTACAAGTAAACCAGATATAGAGATGGCGACTAGGGTTGCTGTTTCCATTATTATATAATTTCAAGACCAAAATGGATCTATGATAAGATCGTTTATTTACAACGGAATAGTATACAAAGTCAACAGATCTCAATGAATACAAAATAGGATTTATGGCTACACAAACCGTTGAGGATAGTTCTAGATCTGGACCAAGACGAACTATTGTAGGGGATTTATTGAAACCATTGAATTCAGAATATGGTAAAGTAGCTCCTGGATGGGGAACTACTCCTTTGATGGGTGTTGCAATGGCTCTATTTGCAGTATTCCTATCTATTATTTTGGAAATTTATAATTCTTCCGTTTTACTGGACGGAATTTCAATGAATTAGATTCACAAGAAAGGGGAATTCTTATCTTTTCAATACTTTATCTTTTCAATACTTCAATACTAAAGTAAGGCATTTCGGTTTCGGTTCGGATTTGTATCTCATTATATTATTTTATTATTGGTAGTTCGATCGTGGAATTTCTTTCTTTCTGTATTTCCGGAATATGAGTGTGTGACTTGTTATAATTGATCCTATTGATAGTACAGAAAAAGGGTCTGTCATTTTAATAAAGATGGTTTTACCTCGTCGGATATTCATCCTAGTATCTGGAGCACGGAATATATGAAATAGATCATAAAATATTAACTATGATTCATACTTAATATTCAGACCCCATGACCGGACTCCAAAAAATTTTCCAAAGAGTTATAAATCGAAAGATTTTTCTTCTTTTTCAAAAAATTCTCTTTTTTTTTTTTGATCAAAGGACAAAACTTTCTTTTGATTTTTAGTCATTATATCTATTCATTGAATAAGCGATGATCCAATGGTTCTTACTCAGGAAATCTTTGGACTTAGTTTGAAGTTTTATTGAATCATCACGGTTCTAGTATGAATCTGAGGTTTCAATCGATTCATAAGGTCTTAACAAGAGAATTCCTATCAATAATAAAGA